GCAAACCCTTATGGGAATCCTAATATTCTTGCAGAATTTATAGCCGGACAATTAAAAAATAGAGTTTCATTTCGAAAAGCAATGAAAAAGGCTATTGAATTAACTGAACAGGCGAATACAAAAGGAATTCAAATACAAATAGCAGGGCGTCTTGACGGAAAAGAAATTGCGCGTGTTGAATGGATTAGAGAAGGTAGAGTTCCTCTACAAACCATTCGAGCTAAAATTGATTATTGTTCCTATCCAGTTAGAACGATTTATGGGGTATTAGGTATAAAAATTTGGATATTTGTAGACAAAGAATAATAAACCCTTAATGGACTTGTTGTAACGTTCTATACAACGTTCTATACATTGATAGAACATAATAGGACAAACTTTTTTATTCTTTTTTTTTTATTCACTCAAACCAAAAAAGATTGAAGTAATTCTATAGGGTTAAATAAAAATTGGATTGATAATTTAATATACTTGCTATGCTTAGTGTGTGACTCGTTGGTTTTTTAGAGCCAGAATTAAAAAAACTGACTAACCTCAACTATGAACTAAGAAGTACAGAATTAATAATAATAACCAACTCATCGCTTCGTACTATCTAAATCCAAAATCAAAAGCAAAAAAAAAAAAATAGTCAAGATATGATATATCAATTATATCATTGTAGCAATTGAAATCCTTTATACATAAAAAAAAAAGAAAATTTTAATTCTAAAGCAAAATAGAAAATAATACAGACAAATAACAAATCAAAGGAAGGGTGAAAGAAAGAAAGAAAAAACAATATCAATGCTATATGATTCCAATATGTACGGTCTGATGGGACATCTCATAAAAGACAATGTAATAAAGCATCAGTACAAATAAATAAATGAAGCTATTCATAGAACAAAAAAAATCAAGAGCCTCGACGAGCCAATAAAGACTAAGAAAATTGACTCAAAAATCAATATTATTCGAAGCTCCTTTGTAGAATTAAGTAAGACCTAAGCATCAATCTACAAGCGATGGGAACGACGGAACCTGTGAATCCATAAGATTCTATTGAAAAAAAAAATCTTACTGATTTATTGGGCAGGATGGCGAAAGGAACCAGGAGACGATTTATTTATTCTGAGAAATCATAGGTTAACCCTACAAATCCTCAAATGAAGAAAAGAAAAAAATAGAAATATTGAAAGAGTCAACATTCGTCCGCGAAAGTTTTGATCTTATTGGCTTTCGATTGTAAATTTTAAGCAGCCATCGAATAGCTCGAATAAGATAATTAGAATAATATTCTAATTTCTAATAATGATAAAAAAAAAAAAGAAAATCAATAAGGATTCGTTATAACGTTATAACAAAGACGACATTCTATTATATAGAAATAATTATCGAAAAATCCATATTCTAGTCTATTCATATTCTAGTCTATTTTATATCAAATATTTCGAGTTTTAAATAGTTTGGTTTCTATAGAGAATAAGAAATACAAATACGATATACAAATTTCTAATGAATAGGTTAGTAGAAATTTCAAAAAATACAAAAATACTATGATTAAGTATATTATATATCAATTACATGTCTATTTTTTGAATCATTTCATTCGCGAGGAGCTGGATGAGAAGAAACTCTCATGTCCAGTTCTGTAGTAAAGATGGAATTTTGAAAGAACCATCCATTATAACCCCAAAAGAACCAGATTCCGTAAACAACATAGAGGAAGAATGAAAGGAATATCGTATCGAGGCAATTCTATTTGTTTCGGTAGATATGCTCTTCAAATACTTGAACCCGCTTGGATTACATCTAGACAAATAGAAGCGGGACGGCGTGCAATGACACGAAATGCACGCCGCGGTGGAAAAATATGGGTACGCATATTTCCGGACAAACCGGTTACCTTAAGACCTACAGAAACACGTATGGGTTCTGGGAAAGGATCTCCTGAATATTGGGTAGCTGTCGTTAAACCAGGCAGAATACTTTATGAAATGGGAGGAGTAACAGAAAATATAGCCAGAAAAGCGATTTCCATAGCAGCGTCAAAAATGCCTATACGGACCCAATTCATTATTTCAGGCTAGGAATCGAGAAGCAAAAGAAAAAAGAAAAGCCTTTTAGATGAAAAATAGATGAAAAAAAATTGGAAGTTTTTTTGGTTGGTTGTTTTGAACAAATAATATTTCTTTTTTTTTTTTTGCCTTTGCATTGAACTAATAGAATCAAAAAGGATATGATTCAATCTCAAACCTATTTGAATGTAGCAGATAATAGTGGAGCCCGAAAATTAATGTGTATTCGAATCATAGGAACTAGTAATCGACAATATGCTCATATTGGTGACGTTATTGTTGCTGCGATCAAGGAAACAGTTCCAAATTCTCCTCTAGAAAGATCCGAAGTGATTCGAGCTGTAATTGTACGTACTTGTAAAGAATTCAAACGTAACAACGGTATGATAATACGATATGATGACAATGCTGCAGTTATTATTGATCAAGAAGGAAATCCAAAAGGAACTAGAATTTTTGGTCCAATTGCTCGGGAATTAAGACAATTCAATTTCACTAAAATAGTTTCATTAGCACCTGAAGTGTTGTAAAATCAAAGATTCTAAGATGGAAAATGAGATATAAAATAAAAAATTTTAGATGAGATAATGATATAGTTATAGTATTTAAATGAAAAAATGGAATTATAAATTCCAATTAACCAATTAATTAGTAGTTAGTAGATTGTTTTTCATGCATATATCTTTCTTTCATATTTATTTAATTTATTTATTTAATAAAATAAATTAAATAAATAAAAAATATAGTTAATTCAGAAGAATTAAAAAAAAAATATGTTAATTATATCAAAAGTAGGGGGCAAGAAGAATTTTTTCTCATGGGTAAGGACACTATTGCTAACATAATAACCTCTATACGAAATGCTGACATGGATAGAAAAGGAACTGTTCGAATACTATCTAATAACATCGCCGAAAACATTATTAAAATACTTGTACAAGAGGGTTTTATTGAAAATGTGAGGAAAAATCAGGAAGGCAAAAAAAATTTTTTTGTTTTAACCCTACGCCATAGAAGGAATCGGAAAGGGCCATATAAAGCTAATCTAAATTTAAAACGGATCAGTCGACCGGGCTTACGAATCTATTCTAACTATCAAAAAATTCCTAGAATTTTAGGCGGGATGGGGATTGTCATTCTTTCTACTTCTCAGGGTATAATGACAGATCGACAGGCTCGACTCGAAAAAATCGGTGGAGAAATCTTGTGTTATATTTGGTAATCTTTGCGATATCTGAATTGTATCCGACTTCTTACTTCTTATTTGAAAAAATAAAAGAATGGATTTCTAATATCATTCCTCCTCAATTAGTTGATACTTCAAGAAAATTATCGATAAAATAAAATAAAAAAAAAAAGATCCGCTATAATTTTGTTTTGTATGTATATTTGTATGTATAAGAGATAAAGTCAAAAAGGGAAGTCATTCTAATTCGACCAAAGACATCTAATTTTTTTAGATTCAAAAACAAAAATTGGAATGATTTTCTTAAGTAGTTTTTTCAACTTCCCTATTCTGTTCATAGGACTATAATTTAAGATTTGAACAAAAAACTTTTTTTCTTTAAAAAATATGTATATTCACAATTAAGGAATGGCAAATATGAAAATAAGGGCTTCAGTTCGGAAAATTTGTGAAAAGTGTCGACTGATACATAGACGGGGGCGAATTCGAATAATTTGCTCCAACCCAAAGCATAAACAAAGACAAGGATAATCTTTATAAACTTCGAAACAAAGGCTCCCTAAAGAATCCGCTGTACAAACAAAAAAAGGATCTTTTTGGACATAAAATGGATATATCCACATACCTTTGACTTATATTTATGAGATGATAAAATATGACAAAATCTTTACAAAAAATAGGTTCACCCAAGAAGGGGCGTATTGGTTCACGTAAGAATGTACGTAAAATACAAAAAGGGGTTATTCATGTTCAAGCAAGTTTCAATAATACTATTGTGACCGTTACAGATATACGAGGTCGGGTGATCTCGTGGTCCTCCGGGGGCAATTGCGGATTTAGGGGTACAAGAAGAGGGACACCTTTTGCTGCGCAAACCGCAGCGGGGAATGCTATTCGTACAGTCGTGGACCAAGGTATGCAACGAGCCGAAGTCATGATAAAAGGCCCGGGTCTCGGAAGAGATGCGGCATTAAGAGCTATTCGCAGAAGCGGTATACTATTAAGTTTCGTTCGAGACGTAACTCCTATGCCCCATAATGGCTGCAGACCCCCTAAAAAACGACGCGTATAAAAATAAATATTTAAATAGAAAATATTGAAGAAATTTCAAGAGAAATAAATAATTCAATGATTTGATTAAAAAAGAATAGTATTATGGTTCGAGAGAAAGTAACAATATCTACTCGGACACTACAGTGGAAATGTGTTGAATCAAGAGTGGACAGTAAGCGTCTTTATTATGGGCGCTTTATTCTATCTCCGCTTATGAAAGGTCAAGCTGACACAATAGGCATTGCACTGCGCAGAGCTTTGCTTGGAGAAACAGAAGGAACATGTATCACACGTGCAAAATCTGAGAAAATATCACACGAATTTTCTACTATAATAGGTATTCAAGAATCAGTACATGAAATTTTAATGAATTTGAAAGAAATTGTATTAAGAAGCAATTTATATGGAACTCGTGATGCGTCCATTTGTGTCAAAGGTCCAGGAGATGTAACTGCTCAAGACATCATCTTACCGACTTCTGTGGAAATCGTTGATAATACACAACATATAGCTAGCCTAACAGAACCAATTGAGTTGTATATTGAATTAGAAATCGAGAGGAATCGCGGCTATTGTCTAAAACCGACAAATAACTTTCAAGAAGGAAGTTATCCTATAGACGCCGTATTCATACCTGTTCGAAACGCAAATCATAGTGTTCATTCTTATGGAAATGGGACTGAAAAGCAAGAAATACTTTTTCT